CACCTGTTCCACTTTTGGAAGACCTTGCGTTATATCACCAGATCTTGATTTTTCATATATAAATGTAACTAATGTATCTCCTTCGTAAAGGATTTCCCCATAATGTCCATGAACAGTTGCTCCTGGAGTAGCCAAATAAGGCTTAGCTGACCGTATTACCACAGAGTCAACTTGAACAATTAGAACTTGACCCGATTTTAAATGTGGTCCTTTTTTGGCTATACATACATTTTCACAAATAAACTGCCCAAGACTAACGATTGTAGATGTCTCTTCACAATAATTGGAATGGAGAAAATACCAATTCAAATTGAATGCATTCAAAATGATGTTACTGCATGAATAGGGATTATAAATTTTACCATTTTCATCCAGTAAATAATATTTAAGTATTTGAAAAATCTGTTTTAAATTGTCAAGTTGCAAATAGTTAGTTACCAAGATCTGATTATGGGTTATTAAATGGGAAAATAAATCAAAATTATAAATTGGAAGGCCTGTTCCTAAGGGGCCCAACGAATTCCTAATTGGAATTAGGGGGTCCTTTTTGATTGATTCTTTTATCACATTGGGAGATTTTACATCGTTGAATGGGCCTATTCGAGAACAATTGGATGATGACAAAATTATCAAAGATTCAGATTCCTTAGTTCGATTCAACAAGGTATGAATAGTTCCTTGATTTGGATTAAGGGATTCTTGAATCCTTGCCTTGGAATAGGAATAAATATAAGAAAACGGATTGACATTAGCGCGGTCTGATCCATTCTCAGAGATCAATCCTGAACCTGACAGATCGTTCCTTTTTCCGGTATACGAAATAGGTGACTTCGCTAAGTCGATTCTTAGAAAATCTCTAATTAAACCATTTGTCCTTATTTCAACAAAGGAAGCACAGGCCTTTTCGATCGAAGAACTTTTTTTGTCTTGGTCCCAATTCAACACTAAACAAGTCCGAACTAATTGAATACTTGTGTCCCAAATTTCAAGAATTGGGTCGTAATAAAGGATATAATTGACAACTCGAAGTTGTAGATTATCACTTTCCTGCAAGAGATCCGGCGGGAAAAGTTTTCCTAAATTTATACCATCCGTTTTTTTATATGGGACTACAGGTTGAACCAAAACAAAATACTTTTTTTCATACCTGGAAAGTTTCATTCGTTGGATATAGAGCCAATTTGTCAATTTTTTGTATTCTTTGGAATTTTGTTTTCCCCCTCCTGGTGGTATCAATCGGAATGCCTTATTTGTCTTTCCAGGAAAATGGATATCTCCAGAAAAGATTATCAGTTTAATTTTTTCTGCTTTTTTCTTCACTCGGACCAATCCGCCTACCCGACTTCTTCTATTTAAAGTGATTTGTGTATCTACCCCAATAATACTATTGTGCCGTACCATTATGGAAGAAGATTCGGCCAAAATGTGGACTTCCACGGGAATAAAAAAAAATGGATTTACTTCTATTTGGTATTTTGGCCAAAATACCTTGACTCCTCGATACTCAATCAAATCGTCTTCGTTGATGATTGAATTCAGTTCTCTAGTCTCATATTTAGTAAGTCCCGAGCTCTTTCTTATATATCGAGGATCATCGAAATAAGCAAGAATACTATTTATACGGAGAATACCATTTCTGGGGATTTCAATTGAGATACCTGAAGAAGGTATTCGTTGGTTCTCGCCTTCTTGAATCGATTCGAGTGGGATGATGAATCTATTTCTTCGCCTCTTTGCCAATAAATCAGAATTCCCGTCGAGAATGGCCGGATATCTGAGATTACAACGACCAGTACATGTGATTCGATTAAGTTCTGAATAATCAGGAATGCTATCTCCTTTTTTATTTTTACCAGAAAAATACGAACTAAAAAATTTGTGTCTCGCTTGATTATTAGTTACTGAGGGGTTAGAAATATATCTTCGCTTGACAGAAAGAGAATAAGCGTTCATTTGATCTTGATCCTTGTGGATCGAACAGGGGCCTAGACTGGATCTCCAGGGCTCCCCTAATAATATCCATAAATGACTTGTTTTTGGTAAGAGATGGATATTACCATATGTAAATTCAGGTGCATGGTACACATCGGTATTCCAGTGCATTTCGCCCTCTGAGTCAGAATAAATATGTTTTCGAACCTTCTCTTTCAAATTCAAAGTGGATGTTCTCGCACGAATCTCAGCAATCACTTGTTCTGATTCTACATATTGATCGTTTTGAACTAAAAGAAAACTTTTGGGCGGAATATACACATTGTGTATAATATCTTCACTCTCAATAGTTACATACAAGTCTCTAGAACATAGAAAAGCAGGATGCCCATGACGTGTACGTGTCGGATGAACCAAATCCTCATTGAATTTTATTTTTCCATTAGAAGGGGCTCGCACATGTTCTGCAGTACCCCCTGTGAATACTCCGCCGGTATGAAAAGTTCTTAATGTTAATTGAGTGCCCGGTTCTCCAATAGATTGACCTGCAATAATACCTACAGCTTCTCCCAATTGGACCAGGTCGTCATGAGCTGGACTCCGGCCATAACATAATTGACAAATCCAAGATGGGCTCCTACAAGTAAAGGGGGTTCGAATAGAGATTGGTTGTGCTCTAAAAGTTATGAATCTATTGACAAGTCCAACCCCAATATCTTGATTTCTAGTAGCAATGCATCGCGAACCTATATATATATCATCTGCTAATACACGCCCAATTAATGTTTGGATAAAAATCCTGTCCGTCATCATCCCATTTCGAGGACTTACAGAAATACCTCGAACGGTGCCACAATCTGTTCGACGTACAACAATGTGTTGAACTACTTCAACAAGTCTGCGCGTAAGATATCCTGCATCTGATGTTCGGATAGCGGTATCCACAACTCCTTTACGGGCTCCGTAACAAGAAATAATATATTCTGTTAAAGAGAGTCCTTCGCGTAAATTGCTTTGAATGGGTAAATCAATCATTTGCCCTTGGGGATCCGACATTAATCCTCTCATACCTACTAATTGATGTACCTGAGATGCATTTCCTCTGGCTCCCGAAAAAGACATTATATGGACTGGATTAAAAGGATCGGTCATCCGAAAATTAGGAGTCATTTCTTGTCGCAAATATTCACTTGTGGCATACCATATCTCAATCGATTGACGTAATTTTTCTACCGCGTGTACATTCCCATAATGATGGTGTTTTTCCAAAATAAAACTTTGTTGTTCAGCGTCTTGAACTAGCCATCTTTTAGAAGGTATTGTTAAAAGATCATCAATTCCTAATGAAATGGATGCGGTGGTAGCTTCTCGGAAACCCAGAGTCTTTACTTCATCCAGGATATGTGATGTATATCCTATTCCATAGTGATCAATAAATCGACTAATAAGTCGTTTCATGGCAGTTCCGTCTATCATTTTATTGTAAAAGACATGAGTGGCCCGTTGTGCCATCAGTACCTCCATATTGCGCTGAGTAGAATTTGACAATGGGTTTGAGTCAGTGATTGGAAAACTTCCTTTTCTAGATCTTGATTCGCGTAGAAATTCCGCAATTATAGTCCTAGTTAAACCGGCGAGACTCGCATTCCCGCTGGTAGCATAGAATTACAAAAGCCCTGCCAAAACCCCTGTACGGCTTCGTCTATTCCTCGATAAAGAGAAATATGACCAAGAGTGGTTCGAATATATATATAAAGAATTTCTTTTTTTATACTTCTTACTATTAGATAGTGTCCATAAATCTCATAATAGGTCCCCAAAGATTCATAGTGAATTTCGATGGGAGCTCCTCTTGCAGCAATAACGCGTTGATCTAGTCGCCACCGGAACCACAAAGGACTACCTAAATTTATTCGTTTTTGCCAATAAGCTCCAATTACATCATAGGTATTACAAAAAAAGGGTTCTTTTTTTTTTGTATACTTATAGTTATTATCTTCATTTTGATAGTTTCTACGATTACATGGATTATACCTATTTACACAAATACCCCGACGATTTCCACTCGTTAAGACATAGAGTCCACTAAGCATATCTTGAGTTGGTGCGGAAATGGGATCTCCAATAGTTGGAGACAAAAGATTCATATTAGAAAACATAAGTAAACGTGCCTCTGATTGAGCCTCTGCAGATAAAGGCACATGAACAGCCATTTGATCCCCGTCAAAGTCTGCATTGAAGCCCTTACAAACTAATGGATGTAAACAAATAGCACGCCCTTCCACTAAAACGGGTAGGAATGCCTGTATGCCTAATCTATGCAGAGTAGGTGCTCTATTCAGCAATACAGGATGGTCATCCAGAATTCTCTGAAGTATTTCCCATACAATCGGTTTTTTTTTCCGAATTTGACTCTTAGCAACTCCTATGTTCGAAGCAAGATGTTTTCTAATTAGGTCACGAATTACAAATGCCTGGAAAAGTTCTATTGCTATTTCGCGAGGCAATCCACATCGATGTAATGCAAGTGAAGGGCCCACGACAATCACTGACCGCCCTGAATAATCGACCCGTTTACCAAGCAGAGTCTCGCGAACTCTTCCTTCTTTGCCTTCAATTACATCTGAAAGCGACTTGTAAACTCTATTATGATCATCCCTCATTGGTTGTCCGCAGATTCCATTATCAAGAAGTGCATCCACAGCTTCTTGTAACAATTTTTCCTGAGATATTATTAATTCTTCTGGCGTAGCTATACTTGTTGTTAATAGATCTGTAAGAGTATTATTCCGATAGATAATTCTTCTATAGATTTCATTAATATCCGAGGTCACTAGTTTATCCTCATCTATATGATAGATTGGTCTCAACTCAGGAGGAAGAACTGGTAATAGACACAAAACCATCCATTTTGGTTCTATATTTGTTCGAATAAAATGCTTAGCCAATTCCATGCGTCTAAGCAAAAAATCTTTTCTTCTTCCAACTTTTCGATCTTCCCATTCATTCCCTGTGGGTTCCTCTTCCTCCAATTCTTTCCATTCTACCAATGAATAATCTATAATAAT